TCAATAAGTACCAATACGCAATGGGGGTTGAGACTACTCCTTATGAGGGAATATGCCCATACTACTTCATCATTAAAAAGACCTATTTGTAATCATTTTTATTTATTCATTCTGTCTTCGTTTTATTATATTATGTATGAAGTTTTCTAATCTATGGATAAACTAACACAAGGTCTAATATTAGAAAGATAATAAACCCATTCTTACGTTTCCATATCAAAGTGAAATATAGTATTTAGTTCTTTTTTTTTTTTTTTCATGCCTATTGGTGTTCCAAAAGTACCTTTTCGAAATCCTGGAGAGGAAGATGCATCTTGGATTGACGTATAGTGCGACTTGTCAGATATATTGGGTCATATGGGATTTACCCGTTTTCTCCCCCAATCGAGATATCCTCTATTTCGCCCAAAAGAAATACTAATTTAATCATCCAAAATTGGGAGCGTGAAGTAAAAATTAACAGAGTGAAGTGCAATGCAATTCGATCCCCCCCTTTTTTTTTTGAGAGAATTCATATTATTTTCAATTCGAATAATTTATGGTTATCTTCGTTGGACTAATAAAATGAAGTATCCAGGCTCCGTTTAAAAAACAATCCAATCGTTAATTCTATATGATTACGACTTGTATCATATCATAAAGGATTCGATTCCTATTTATAAAACTAATCTCAAATCGTTAATCAATCGAGTAATATGGAATATGGATGAATCCCATCAAATATTTGATAGAGAGCATGAAATTACTAATTAATTAAGAAGTCATAGTAAAAAGAAGTGGTAAGAGAAGCATTTGCCCTATATGTGCAAATCAAAATAGGGCGGATCTTTACCCGGAGTAGAGCATAAACCTAAAAAGATTGATAGACCCATTCAGGAACAAGAAAATGACATCGTGATTTGGATCTCAATGAAAAAATACATCAATGATAAGTGAATTCGATAAGTTTGAAATTCTTTTTTTATATTCTAAGATAAAAAAGAGTCAAAAAGCATCTTTATTGAAAAATCGAAGAAAAAGTCCTTTCGTTAAAAGTTAGAAAGAGCCTACCATGCTATGTATGATATGAAAAAACGAAAAAGGGCTGGAATCTACCTATTGATTTTTTTGCAAATTTTTTTGAACCGTATGCAGAAAAAAGTGCATGTACGGTTCCTAAGGGATACAACTTTGCCCGAATCAACCGACTTTATCGAGAAAGATTACTTTTTTTAGGCCAAGCAATTGATAGCGAGATCTCGAATCAACTTATTGGTCTTATGGTATATCTCAGTATTGAGGATGATACCAAAAATCTTTATTTATTTATAAACTCTCCTGGCGGGTGGGTAATACCTGGAGTAGCTATTTATGATACTATGCAATTTGTGCGCCCCGATGTACATACAATATGCATGGGATTAGCTGCTTCAATGGGATCTTTTATCCTGATTGGAGGGGAAATTACCAAACGTCTAGCATTCCCTCACGCTTGGCGCCAATGAGATTTTTTTGAGAGAAACAAAAGACTATGCCTTCGCCATATGAAATAGGAATATAATATTAAGTTTAAGTAAAAATAGCATGGCATTTCGAATTCGATATTCGAAAATTTTGATTCTTTTTTTTTTTTCAAAAAAATTAGATTATATATCGAGAGAGTAGTATGAAATAAAGGGTATTTCGAATTTTATCTTATCTATCAGGAATCCTGTTCAGCGTCACAAACTTTTTTTCTATACCATATATCTCTTAACAATATTTATATTTATTGTATAAATCAAATAAAAAATCTTTTTTTATTTGATTAGATCAAAAAGAAACTTTGGGATTGCTGAATCACAGACAAATAAATACCAAAATAAATATAATAATAAATATATAAAGCAACGGAACCATCATAGTATTTTTTAACTTCTCCAAAAAGAAGGGTGGCAATTTGATCATTTACCAATATGAGTCTCATTGTAGAGCCGTATGCAATACACAAAAAATGCCCGTACGGTTATTCGATTTTTTTCTTAAGTATTTTTTATCTTTATTTATTTTCTCTTCATTCCGTCGTCGAGATAGAAAAAACTTTATTATGTTATATCATCAGGGTAATGATTCATCAACCTGCTAGTGCTTTTTATGAAGCACAAACGGGAGAAGCTATCTTGGAAGCGGAAGAACTGCTAAAACTGCGGGAAACCATCACAAGGGTTTATGTACAAAGAACGGGCAAACCCCTATGGGTTGTATCCGAAGACATGGAAAGGGATGTTTTTATGTCAGCAACAGAAGCACAAGCTTATGGAATCGTTGATCTTGTAGCAGTTGAATAAAAATAGGATGGATTTAGCATAGCGCGAATCCATGATTTATTATTTTCTCTTCTTACCGAGTTCAATATTTTATGAAATAGAAATAATTCATAATCATTCGGTTAGGATCGATCTAAACCAGCTCATTATGTATACCATTCAACATGCCAACGATTAAACAACTTATTAGAAATACAAGACAGCCAATCAGAAATGTCACGAAATCCCCCGCTCTTCGGGGATGCCCTCAACGTCGAGGAACATGTACTAGGGTGTATGTGCGACTCGTTCAGATCATGGGCTGGGACACAAGAAAAAAAATTTCCAGTATAAATGATCAGTACCAATTACTAGGATAAAATGGAAGAACGGAATTCCATTTACTATCTAAAAAAAATAAAATCTATCCTTTTATTGTGTATGAAATTTATGGTTTCCATTGGTGCAAATCCAATTACCTCGATTTCAGATGAAAAAAAAAAGGCCCCATTGGTATTAAATGGTTATCCATTAAGCGGGGACAAAAAAAAGAGAAAGATTGGACTTCCATTCTTGCAAGAACGGACTAAGAGGGCCAGCTACCCAGCAAATTTTCATAACCATAATTAAATACCGTTACTATATAGGTAGATCTCCTTGTGAAAGACCTATTCCTGACTAATTTATGGGTCGAGCCAAAGAGCGTGAACTGTACAAGTTACTAATAAGGTTAAGTTAATTAAAGAAATTAAAATTATATGGGCTCCGGTGTATAGAAAAGACCTCACCGTTTACGAATTAACCATAGAAACGACGAAATCCACTATTTCTTTATCCATTTACTAGTTTTTTATTTACTATGTTTTTGTTTTTGATACCTAGTCGAATACAATTTCTTTTTCGAAGTAAAAAAAAGGTGGTCGGGAAGGTTATAGTAGCTAAAGCCATTGGAGTTGTTATTTTATACATTGGAAAAATACGTTTTGTTATTAATAGACTTAGAAGGGGAATAGAAAAACTGAAAGTAAAGTAAAGCCATTAGTTATTCTATTCGTCAAAGTTTCATTTATTCAATGACCAGAATTAGACGGGGATATATAGCTCGGAGACGTCGAACAAAAATGCGTTTATTTGCCTCAAGCTTTCGAGGGGCTCATTCAAGACTTACTCGAACTATTACTCAACAGAAAATAAGAGCTTTGGTTTCGGCTCATCGGGATAGAGATAGGCAAAAGAGAACTTTTCGTCGTTTGTGGATCACGCGTATAAACGCAGTAATTCGCGAAAGGGGGGTATTCTATAGTTATAGTAAATTAATACATGATTTGTATAAGAGCCGAGTGCTTCTTAATCGCAAAATACTTGCGCAAATAGCTATATTAAATAAAAAAAGTATTTATATGATTTCCAATGAGATCATAAAATAAGTAGATTCTAAGAAATCCACTCAAATTGAGTTCCCCGGAGAATGAACTCCGGGAGGGTAGAGTAAAAATGACTATGAGAAAAAATTCTTATGATTATGATAAAGTAGTCAACATAAATAACTACGTTCAATAAAAAAAGATTTATTCGTTTTCCCCGAGTTTTTTCTTATTCTTATGACACGATAAGTTCGGGTTTTTTATTTTTCAACAAAATATGTTTGAGTTTCGATTGGAATTTTCATTCAATTGAAGAAAAAATAAGCTTATTTAATTCTGGTTCTAAGACCAGCAGTTCTAGCGGTCGACTCGCTTTTTTCAAATTGTTTTTCATTATTAAGAAAAGGTAACAAAGATAAAATACGAGCTTGTTTTATAGCAATAGTAATTAATCGTTGTTGTTTCAAGGTCAATCTATTTACTCGTCTAGATAGTATTTTTCCTTGTTCACTAATAAACCGACTAATTAAACTCATGTTTCTATAATCAATTCGATCCCCCGATTGGATCGGGGGTAAACGCCTACGCAAAGATCGCTTGGATTTAGGAAAGGGTCGCTTGGATTTATCCATGGTTTGTTTAGTTTAGTTAAAACCCTATTATGGTCACATTGAAAATGAATTCAAATAGGATTTACTTTGTTTATGAAATGTATTTATTAACTATGTTATTATATATAATGTCATTTTTCCCCTACCTTATATCTTGGGAGGGTGACACACAGGTACTCGTTTCGATCTATTTTTTTATCTCCCCATGAATTGTATGTTTGTAACAATAGGGACAGAATTTTCTCAATTCCAATCGATTGGGCGTATTGTGTCGATTCTTTTGAGTAATATATCTGGAAATCCCCGTTGCTGACTTATTAACACCGTTTCGGACACAACTGGTACATTCTAAAATAACAGTTACTCGAACATCTTTCCCCTTGGCCATGAACCTCCTTTGGATTTTTTTATTTACTATAACTCGTCTATTTTTAATCCTAAACGAAGAAAAAACAATAAACAATAGAAGTTACGAATTTGAAATCCAATTAGGAAAAATTTGCTTGGAATCAATTAAGTAAGTATAAGTAAGTAATAGTAAATCATAAGTAATACAATGATTTTGAAACATATTTTGAATCCTAGTTACAGCATTGCATTTAAGGATCTTGTATAAGATTCTTATCTCTAGACTAAACCAAACTTTTATGCTCTTCCCCAAATTATTATATATTCTATAGAATTTCGTTCAAATTCGAATTTCGAAAAGAAAATAAAAAAATGTTGAATCTACTTTATTTTTTCTCTTTCCTCCCCTATTTTTATTAAAAAAAAAAAGGGAAAAAAGAGAAAAGAGGGGTTAGTCACACAGATATTTTATTGTATCTTTAATCTTCTTTATTCCTTCCCATGTCAATAACTAAAATGAAAAAAAAGGGAATGTCAACGCATCCGGAAAAAAACGATTAATCTCGATCAATAGACCTGCTAAAGACCCGAACCATAGAGTACTTAGTACTGGTGCCACAGAGAGATATGTTTTTAAATCTCGCATTCAAAAACCTCCTTCGTTCTTTATATTATAATAAATAATAGTAATCCATATATGATCAAATGCATGTGTAATGTGTAGTTAAGGGACACTTGTAGTTGTGCGTGGAATCTCTAATTCCAATTGAAATGTACAATGATTCCGACGAGAGGATTTTCTTTTGCTTAAAATAAAAGAAAAATGCATGTCTTTTTTATTAAGTATTCCCAAAAATTTGGTTTTTACTTTCTTTTACTTCCATTAGGTTCTGTAGTTTATATATATATAAGGTTTTTGACTATTATTATATGTTATATGAGACCAAAAATAAAAAATGGAAAGTAGATCTCAATGGAAGAAATAAGGATGGTGGAAAACAAGACAGGAATTCTATACAATGACACTGTAGACTAATTCGAAGGGATGTAGCGCAGCTTGGTAGCGCGTTTGTTTTGGGTACAAAATGTCACAGGTTCAAATCCTGTCATCCCTACTTATTACTTCTCCTTTGAACAGTAACGAGGAATCAATTGAAATTCATAAATTTGCATTTTGGTCATATCAATATATAGTATCGAATATATTTTTTATAGTAAATGCATATAATCTGTATTTGTATTAGAGTTACAAAAAACATCTTTTTCCTTTTTTTTTTTTGATTACAGTCTTATCTTATCTATTCTGATAAGAAGGCGCTCTTAGTTCAGTTCGGTAGAACGCGGGTCTCCAAAACCCGATGCCGTAGGTTCAAATCCTACAGAGCGTGATTCCATTCTTCATAGATATAGATCCATTATATTGAAAAGCTTCATTAACTTGAACCGATGACCTCCTCTGAATAAAGAGGTCAATCAAAAACAAAAAATAGATGTGAATTAAAGGTCCAACTGATCACCGCGTCTGTATTGTAAATATGCCGTTACGAATAATCCAGCCAAAGTAATAGGAATGACACCTAACACAATTCCAAATAGAAAAACTTCAATCATTTATTTAATATTTAATTTGTTTGAAAGTAAAAATAGGTAATATCTATACCTAAATATTAATGCGAATTGCCGCGAATCTCAATGATGAAGAATTGGCAATTGACCTGGTAAGTAACTATGGAATACACGGAATCTCACATAAGAACATAAGAATTTCATGAAATCGGAATTTCAAATAAGTCGTACCTTGCTCAGACCAATAAATAGAGCCGAGGTTATAGTTAAAGCTGCTAGTAAAAAACCGAAATAACTCGTTATTGTAGGCATGAAAGAACTAACTTAAATATATTGTTTTATACGTAGGTTTCTAAAGCACTTACCTAAGTGAGTTTCCGTTTTTGCAAGATCATAGGATAAGTCAAAATATTATTTTGAAAAAAAAAAAAAAGAAGTTTAATTGAAACTTTTTGATTTCTCAATCATTATAGTTAATGTTTCTTTTTATTCAATAAAAAAAATGATTTTATTCCAAACCTAGATTCAAAAACGTTTAATTCCTATTTTTTGTTTTCTTTTTCCGTATGATTATATCATATTATCTAAAAGATCATCCTTGTAGTTAGGTCAAGAAAGAACCTCGATCGAATAAACAATGCATGCATCATAAATATTGATTCCAATTCTTTTCTTTTTTAGTGCTATTTTTTTCATCGAATACTATTTTAGTATTATTATTTGATATTGATCTTACTTGTTACTTGACGACTAAGCAATTCCTTAAAATAACAAAAGAAAGTTCGAACAAAATATTCTACTACGAAACGAAGATTGCTAGATCTCGCATCTACTTAAATTGTAGGAACATGATAATAGATAATCCCCTTAATCAATTATGAAAAAATAAATTATGAAAAACCGACTTGTCTTGTTCGATTCACTTTTTATTGGTTATTGGATCTTCAGTTTCTAACCCGAAACTTTTTTGAAGGGAAAAATGTTTCCAAATAGTATAATTTTCTATTGAATATGGTGTGACACTTTGTTTTATATCGAGAAGCAACAAGGAAGGCAAGAAAGAAATTATATAGCATTTTATTTGACTCTTAATTGAAATTGCATTGCTGTGTCAGAAGAAGGATAGCTATACTGATTCGGTAGACTCTAAAGACGCCCTCGGTACAATATTGACGATCTCACAAAGATTCAATTTCAGTAAATAGAAATTTATTGATCTCATCTTTTACGGAATCGATCCCCTTTTGACTGTACAAGAATATGTGGAGCTCGGCATGTCTGGAAGCACAGGAGAACGTTCTTTTGCTGATATTATTACCAGTATTCGATACTGGGTCATTCATAGCA